TCTCTTAAATTCGAACCCATAGCTGATGATAGAACTAGAATAGATATTTTCTGTTTCCTACTCACACGAGCCCATATCCTTGCTTTTCTATCAATCTCTAATTCTAATCTTCCTCCCCAATCTGAGATTATGGTGCCAGTATAGACCGAAATTCCGTTATGGTCTAATTCTGACCGGTAATAGATACCGGGGCTTTGCAATATTTGATTGATTACAATTCTGTATATTCCATTTACTATAGAAGTTCCCAGGGAATTCATTAGAGGAATGTTTCCAATAAAAATCGTTTGTTCTTGGATATCCCTACTGGTTTTCCAAATTAATCCCGCGGATACATATAATTCAGAGGAATATGTGAGTGATTCATATACAGCATCTTTTTCTTTTATCAAGGGTTCTACCAATTGATAAGTTTCCACAAACAATTGAAATTCAATTTCTTGATCTGTATCTTCAATTTTTGGAAACTTAGAAAGTTCTTCTGTTAAGCCCTGATCAATGAACCTACAAAACCCTTCAATTTGTATCTGATTCAACCCGGGTATTGTAGACATTCCCGCATTTCCACCCCCAAGCATTTTCACTTTCCCCATTTATAGAAAATATCCCACTATTTGCTCCCATTCTTCATCGAATCATATGAATCGATTTAGAAATAATGGAATTTCTATTTTTTTTACTGAATCACATGAAATTTTACCTAACTCCGGATATGGAATGTATGAAATACCTATGAACAGAGGAATAAATAGAATAATTTTATACTCAAATTGGAATTTGCAACAAACGGATAGAATCTAAATTCTAAATGGAAAGGAATTGAAAAATTCCACCTAGACTTATGGAGTTTTTTAAAGAATATCCGAACCAAAAATGGATTCAATTTCTACCATTATTATGATATTACATATTCTTCGATTGGATACCAGAAAAATAAATGAATTCGGAATTTGATCTGTTCGATGAGATAAAGACCTAATAATCAGAAACAATATAGAATTTCTTTTTTTAGCACTTAACTTTTTCACAGATTCAATTGTTCAAAAAAGAATTCGAATTCGGCAGAGAAGAGAGAAATTTTTACCTATTTTTTTTAGTAGAATTTGTAGAATACGATTGAAGTGCGTAATAAGGCTTGGATTTATTAAACATGCGTAGATATAACTCTAGCTATAGCTATCTATATAGATGTCTCTTCCTTTATTGCAGTCCTATTCGTTCGGGACAGCACATGTCTAAATTTTTATTTTCTATTCAATCTATTTAATGAAAAATTGTCAAAAAAATGGAAGCACGATAATTTCCTGAAAATTCCCTATAGGTATTATATACAGATAAGATACCCGATTAGATAATATCTGTGTAACAATTTATGTTCTAGGGTTTACATATACTGATAATTGCTGTTATAATTGAAATAGAAAAGGATTTTTTTTCTTGAAAAAAGAAATACTGATTAGTTATATCTCAATTTGGATTTTCTTATCTCATTAGGAAAAACCCATTTTCTTTTCAATTCAAATTCAAGAATCGTTCATGAATTAATAGTTAATGGTTCCGATTTGTCCTGAATTTTAGCTTTTTTGACTGAAAGTACACGTTTGTTTTTTCAATAGAAAAAAAAAGGGGGAAGGGTCTCTTTTAAGAATGGGATTAAGGAAAACAGAATTGAAGATACAAACAAATAAAAAAAAAAGAGGTTTAGAACCCCCTTTTTGGTTTTGGGGGGTATTCTCATATATTGATTTTGTATCATTTTGGCGGCATGGCCGAGCGGTAAGGCGGGGGACTGCAAATCCTTTTTCCCCAGTTCAAATCCGGGTGTCGCCTGATCGACAAAATAGCTTATTCCGTTTTGTTGATATAAAACTTGACAATTTTTTTTCCAGCAGAAGCAAGCGGGGGAAAAGGACTCTTGAGACTTGCTTGATTCTAAATTCTAAGCATCCGCAGGTTTTATTCTTTAAAATGCTATAAATCCTTGCGTCTCGGATTCAAGAAAGATTCTAGTAGTGAAAAGGAATCGGTAAATCTTGATATGATAGTCCTTCCACTCCACTACTAATGTAGTGTCCGTCTACTGACTGAGTCTTGAATTAGATTGGATAGGGATAGATCGGACAGGGAATCGAATTCCGTTTTTAGTTGGGGAAGGGGCGGAATAAACTTTGTATACAGACTCATGAAAGTATATGAGCGCTCCGACATTTATTCAATATTAGTTAGAAAGAATATTCTAATTTAATTATATTAAAAATATAAATTTGAAATATTCATTTTTTTTAATAAGTAAAAAAAAATTCTTTCTTTTCGGTAACCCCTAGTGAAAGAATTTAATCGGCTGTCTCCCGATTGTTTTACAGAGACAATCGGGAGGCGGTAAGGATTAGATCAAATGGAAAGATCAAATGGAAATAAGAGTATGCGAAGTGATCTATCTTGATTCTATATATTTTTTTTACTTAATGAAATGGAGGGCAACAAAATAAAACATAGGTCTTATTTTATTATGCCTACCTGTTAGTAACATTCATTCCCTTAATACTTCCAAGGGTATCTCCGGATATTTTGTTTGTGCTTAATGTTTTCTGATTATACTAGAAATAATATAAGAACTTGTTAGATGTTATAATTTGATTTATTGGATTCTTTCGTCAATGATGTTAGGCCAGAATCCCTTTTTTGGCTCTGTGCCAGCGATTCCACTATTATTAGTGAATAATAATTAGTGAACAATAACAATAATGAAATAATTCCTTCATATTGATAGAGATAGGAGACATAATTTACATGGATATAGTAAGTCTCGCTTGGGCTGCTTTAATGGTAGTCTTTACATTTTCCCTTTCCCTCGTAGTATGGGGAAGAAGTGGACTCTAAGGGTACTACCTAATTGAGTTGAGGGAAAAAACAAAAAAAAAACCGTATCAATTGGGGTTCTGAAATTTTTTTAATTTTGATATTTAATTCATTAATTTTCATTAATTCAATTTCTAAATTGAATTCAAAAATATCTGCATTTCGGAATTCTAGTGTATTCGAGTGGAGTAATGTATTCTATGGATAATATAGAAATAGAAAATACTCTTTCAATTAAACAAATATTTGAATTATTCCCATGTTCGTATTTTTAAAGTCAAGGGAATACAAATAATAGGAAATTTATTCCAACCGAATTCTTTCTAAAATTTCGATTTCGATGAACTGGCGCTTACCAAAGTTATATATGGACAATGAGGAACCGCGGAACCCTTTTTTATTTATTTTTTTATTAGTTATTAAGCGGATACACACTTTCTATAGGAAACAAGATAGACATAGTAGTTGTCTAAGGAGATACTACACATAATAAGATATTGCCCTTGCCTTAGGCGAGTCACATATTACGTGCTTACCGCTTGTTTTATTATTGGGTTTATTATTTTTTTGATTTTAGTTTCGAAATTGGATTTCTGCTTTCATTTCATATCATGGTTCAAACGTTAAAAATCGGTTGGGTTTTACTAATCTTTTCGAAATAGGAAAAAGTTTCCCCCCTGGATCATCTGTCAACTATTTAATCAATTACCTCTTCGGAATGCTAAAAAGATTATTTGATTTTTTTAATATCATACCGAGATTAGATTGGTCTTGAAAATAATCAGAAATCTATAAATTCGAATCGGAAGAATAAGAGTTGCCTTTTGATTATTTCAGGTTGATTGGAACCAATATAAATCAAATAGATGAAACAAAGAAAAAAATTGGGACGCTATGTACATTACATATATGTGATTGATATTCTATATATATATGAAGATATTGATCCATATTAGAATATAAACTTCTATCTTTATAGAGGAAAACTTTATACACTACAATAATAGATAGTATGGTAGAAAAAAATAAAATCTATTTCTTTCTACCATACTATCAGATTTCATAGAATACTGCTGATTCTAGTACGATCATTTCATTTAAGAGTAAGACGCGAAATTGAAATCCTTTTTCATTTTTTTCTTCCATCATTGATTGCATTGATAAGAACTAAGAAGTCAAGTTTAAGTTAAATTAATCACTTTGACTTACAGTTTTTACGTAAATTATAAGTAAGAAGGCAGTAGGAACTAGAATGAACAGTGCAGTAGCAATAAATGCGAGAATATTGACTTCCATAATCTCATCGTTAGATTTCTCTTTAATTCGCAATAACTCGGGATTTAATCCCATAGAGATGATAAATCTTTCGTCGGTAAATTCAATGGTATAAATTACATCTCGATGATATCGAATCGGATCAATATCATGAATAACAATATCTGAGCTATCAAATCGATTCATCGTCAAGAATTGAATAGTATAACATAGGAAGATCTTTTATCCATACCAAATTCCAAATTTTATTTCTGATCCAATCAAAAATTCCTTTACTTTTTTTTTAATATTCTCATCCTTCGATTAGTAATAGGATAAACATATATCAAAGGTTCAGTGTGAAATTTGAATGAGATAGATTGTTTAAAATGCAAATAATTAGGAATTGAAATTAGTACTTGAGGTTATACAAAATCGGAGCCCTAAAAGGATATCCTTTTAATCCTAAAGTATTCTATCAAAATCAAAGGAACTGCGTTCAATTTGTATCGTGCAAATTTCATTTGTGTGTGTTCGCGGTAAACATATTCTATAGTACTCTATTTCATTACACAGATCGGGAGTAATCGAAAAAAGCCAGGTCTAGTAGTACGGTATCTCTTTCTCTTGGAATCCTGAATATGACACTACTAATAATTGTACTAATCCACATATGTTTCTTTTCCATCAATCAGTATTAGTTGAAAAAATGGAAATTACCATATTGGTTTGATGAGAAATGTGAAAGGAAAAAAAAAGAAAAAAAAAAGAGAGATCCCCGTTAGGAATGAGATTCTGTTTGTTATATTGATGTATTTTTTTATTGGATTTCTATCCATCGGGACTGACGGGGCTCGAACCCGCAGCTTCCGCCTTGACAGGGCGGTGCTCTGACCAATTGAACTACAATCCCAGGAAAAAAAAGTGTACAGCATGCATATTCTTTCGATTTTAGATTCGAATTGTCTTGTTCTAACTGGTAGAGGCGGGACTGATATATTGATATCCATATGGATAAGCACTTTAGCAAGATCGACACGGATTACTAGTAATCTCTTCGTTATTGCCAAATCGATTGAAAAAAAAAAAATCCTTCAATGAAAAAGACTCTTTTTTATTTAGACTTTATACTTACAGATCTTGATATGAATCTAGATCATTAGCAAGATCTGAATTTGTGGAAAAAATACGTAATAAAATAAATAGCGGTAGGGATGTATGTATCAGATTTTTATTCTTCCGTATCAGAGCGCATCGGGCATTTCCGGAGAACAACAAATGGTTACATCATTTCATGGTGGATCAGCGAATTATTGGGCCGAGCTGGATTTGAACCAGCGTAGACATATTGTCAACGAATTTACAGTCCGTCCCCATTAACCGCTCGGGCATCGACCCAGGAAGAATAAATTTCAGTCTTTATTGATAATCCACAATCAACTTCCTTTCGTAGTACCCTACCCCCAGGGGAAGTCGAATCCCCGCTGCCTCCTTGAAAGAGAGATGTCCTGAACCACTAGACGATGGGGGCATACTTGCCCGACCGCCATTTCATAGTATGAACAGATTTTTGAAATTGTCAATATAATGGAATGATATGACTCGATCAGAAGGATCTTTCCGTCTTTCAGAATTCCATAGAATTTTTTGATTCATCATTTTAATTTATAAATTGTTCATTCCAATCGCCACTTTAGAATTCTAAAAATAGAAAAATAAGTAATACGAAAGAAAGATAGGAGCCTTTCGGGGAACGATTGGTTTGCCGGAAAAGGCGAGGGAGTTAAACTTAATTTCTTTCACTTTCATTCATTGTTAAGATTCGGTGAGCATATTTCTATCTCACACTAAGCCGGGAAATTAAAAAACGATAATCAATCTGGAAATCCGGGAAGAGGGATAGGGATCAACAAATTATTGAAAAATTGTTTTTCGATAAGAATTTGGTTCAGGGACAAATTGAATCCATTTATCAACGATTCGATGAAAAATCTTGTATCTATGTTGAATTGGTGGGTACATGTATCAATCAAATGAATTTCGTTATGATGAGGATCAATTCAATTAGAATCGGTTTTGAAATAATTCATTACGCAAATCCAATATCAATAAAACTTTTTACCTATACTCACTAGGTAAATCAAATTTATTGTTCCTTAATGAGCCACTATGCGGATAAAATGTATCTATGTACATAGATTCTAATTTCATATAATAAGTATATGCAGCAAAAAATATATGCACTAGACTCATAGTGGCAAGTTCCTTATTCAGGAATTGAATCAAAAGGGGCCCTTTTAACTCAGCGGTAGAGTAACGCCATGGTAAGGCGTAAGTCATCGGTTCAAATCCGATAAGGGGCTTTTTGCTTTTTTCATAAAACTCCTGCAGTAGTATTCATATTTGAAGAGAGAATAGAGATATTGTTGATATTTGTAATAAAAAATTCATTAGAATGATAACAATAACTTATTAGAATTCAGAATTTCATTTTCGAATTCTAATGAATTCGAATATAGTAATTCTAGTTAGAAAATGGAACATTTGTTTATTATTTTATTATAATGAATAATGATAAGTCATCCCCAGATATTCCTATTTTCTATTATTCCAATCAAAATCAATTGAAAAGATTATAAATCAACAAAAGAAAAAATAAGTAGACCTAACCCATTGAATCAGAACTATATCTACTATTCTGATATTCAAAATCTACTATTCTGATATTCAAATTCGATAGAGATGAAATTTGAACAGCGGATCTTTTTTGATTTCATTTTTCATATTTCTTTGGTTTGGACTCCGCAAGAATCTGTCGATATTTCCGATTAAATCTTCTTGTTCCTAGAGGTTCTATAGGAAAAAATGGCTATTCCCTTCCTCCACGGAGAAAGGTTTATTCCAAGTCCCAACATACAAGTAATTTTAATTTTCAATATCTTTTATTTCAGAACACAAGAAAAGATCAATTTCCATTTTACATTTATATTATTTATATAGGATTATTTATATAAGATATGATATATCTATATAAAAAAAAAAAAGAAATCATAAAATTAAAATAAATCTATCAAATCATGGCTTCACGTATCAAAAATTTGCATATCGATGCATACGATATTTTTTCCGGCAATTGATGGATGCGAGAAAGAGACTTTCACTTAAAGTCTCTTATTATTAAATTATATGAAATTCAATACAATATAAAATAATAGGAAATTCATTCGATTTTTTCTAACAGATAAAAGTAACTAGAAAAAATATTCGAAGTGTATTTCTTGCCTCGATTTGCAAAAAAATAGACTTTGGAGTTTTTTTATTAATTTGAAAGAAAGAAAATATAACGACAATAAAAGAAAAAAAATGAAAGAATAAAATAGAAAGTAA